GAGGTCCCCTTCCCCTTCTTCAAACTCCGATTCGTATTTTTCATATAGAAATCTCTGATCAACGATAGAACAAGATCCATTTTGCATCATATCTAACTGATTCCTTGGTTCGGACCGAAGAAGTAATGTCACTCGATTATTATCAAACTGACTGCAATCTTTTTCTGTCCGTGAGGATCCCGCCAGAGCCAGAGCGCCTTCTACTTCTAATAGTAATAATAGTAATAGGCCATGAACTAGATCAGAATCATTCTCAACGAATCCATAAGAAGTGATCCAATTTTTTTCATCGGGTCTGGATGAAGACCAAAGATCTTGAGCGACCGATCCGGCAGAACAACTCAAAAGATAAAGAAGTATCGTTAATTTCTTCATGCTCGTTCCAAGTTCGAAGTACCATTTGTACAAATAAGAATCCCCTCCCTTACATGATTTCTTCTTCATATAGATAGATATAGGATCTATGGGGCAATTACTTAGAAGTACATTTTGTGCAACAGCCCTTCCTATCTGATAGAAAAGGATCCCATGATCCTGAACCGATCTTATCTGGGATCGAAAATGCCAAGTTTTTCTATGAAGAGCTGATCTAATTGTATTAGTTTCTATAATGGATTTCTTCTGTGTAATACTAATTGATAGGGCCTCATTGATAAGTGCTACAAGATCTCGTGCATTGGAACCCATGGTTATGGACCCGAATCCATTAGTATGGAACATCTTCTTTTCCAAGTGAAATCCCCTAGTATATGAAAGAATGAAAAAGTGCTTTCGTTGTTGTGGAAGAAGAAGCCTTCGTATCTTAATGCATGTATTTAATTTATTCGGAGCTATTAGAGCGGGATCCACTTTTTGGGGAATATGAGTCGAAGCAATAACAAGAATCTTTCCAGTGGAACATCTTTCACAATCCCTGGAGAGATAGTTCTCTAATAGACCGAGGGATAAGCAATTCGACTCATTCACATGCAGATCATGAATGTTTGGAATCCATATTATGCAAGGAGACATTGCTTTTGCTAATTCGAATTGAAGGGTGATATCAAATCGGTCTATTTTCGGCGTCATATACATAGTTAGCACATTCGTCATAGTTAGCAGCTCCGTATCAATATCAAGGTCATCATCACTATCATCAATATCGTCACTATCATCAATATAGATATCGTCACTATCATCAATATCGATATCATCAATAAGATAACCTTTAGGCTTGTCATCCAGGAACTTGTTCGGAAATACCGTAATGAAAGGAACATAGGAGTTTGTCGCTAGGTATTTGACCAAACAGGATCGTCCAGTTCCTATAGAACCTATCACTAAAATACCTCTAGAAGGGGATAGGGCTAAGCGGAGCGAAAAGGGTTTTCCATGAGGAGATGGGGAATGAAAACTATTAGCCCCACACGAGGTTTGTGAATAAGTGATTGTCTGATAATGAGCAAGGAATATCCGTCTTTCTGCTAAACAGGATCTATTGAACTCATAATTCATTAGATCCTTTTGATGAATGTCAACTAAGTATCGTAAGGAAATTGATCCCGGTTGTTCAATCATTTGATAACCAGAGTCATTCTTTGATAAATGATCACTATGAGTCAGACTCAATAGAATTTGATCAATCCCTTTTTCTGTCGTTAAGGTGGAGAACTGAACCAAGAATTCTCTTTCTTCATCATCAATCGAATCACTGTTCGCGACCCATAATTCTATTTTATCATCAATCCAATCACCGTTCACGTTTTTTCTTTTTCTTATCAATGAATAGATCTCTTTACTTGTACGACTTAGATGTCTCGTATTTCTCGAAAAAATGATTCGATTGATGGGATTTGGTATGATACTTACAAGATCGATGAGATTGATCTTCCAATATTTATTCTTAGAACGTATTGATTTGACCCCATAAGCGGGACCACCACCCAATAGCATGTTGCCACCAGAAGCAGAACCCCGTATTTCTTCCAGAGAATCTCCTAATTGTTCCAGAACAACTAGAAAGAGATTCTTTAACCAGAAATAATTCAGTTCAGATGTAGGATACCTATCCAGAAGTTTTCGAAATTCCATCATGTATGATGGAATCATCAAAGATTTGATCTTTTCTAACTCTGTCTGTAACTCACTAGAGGCTCGGGAAACAAAGAGAAGATGTATACGAACGAGATATCCAGCAACAAGAAGAAGGAAAAAGATTGAATAGAGGAACTCCCTAGCATTTGTTGATCTCAGATGTGCCCATATCAATGGAACGGGTGACTCATTATTTCGATGAATCATTTCTTCGGACAGAAGAAGATTCTGTAAACATTGACTCGAAATCTCACTTATCAGAGTCCATTGTGGAAGAATCTTCTGAGGAATTGGCCGTGATATATCTGATCCATGCATCATATCATGAAAAATGGATACAAATTTTTGACTGCTACTTAGTATCGGCAATGGGTCTGAAAGAGTATCTAAAAGGGTGAAATTGAGATATTTGCACCCTGTCGAAGTA